TTTTATTTATTTTATTTATATATAAATTTATTAAGAATGGTTTTGTAAATTATTAAAATAATAAATTAATCTTATTATATATATATATATATTAAAAATTTAATATATTAATATATATATATATATAATAAATTATTGAACAAATTAAAATTAATTATATTAATATAATATAATTTATATTATTATTAATTGTTTAATTTCCAATTTAGGTTTAACATAAATATTATGAAAAGAAAGAAAAAGAAATTATTTAAAATTTAATAATTTATATTAAATATTTTAATATAAAAAAAAAAAAAAAAAAAATTCTATTTATAAAAATTTGCATATAAATAAAAATTTTTTATAGTTTAAATATTTTATTTAAAATTTATTTTACATATAAATTTTAGTGTTAACTATAAATTATTTTAATAATAATTTATTATATATAAATGTAGTAATTAATATTAAATTATTTAAGAAATTAAGATTTAGTAATATTTAACTTAATAACAAATTTTGTGCCAGCAGTTGCGGTTATACAAAAATTAAATTAAATTTTATTAGTGATTAATAAATAATTTATTTATAATGTAAATTTTAAATTATTAGGTGAAATTTTAATTTAATAAAATTTTATAATAAGAGTTATGATTTAATAAATTTTATAAGAAACTAGGATTAGATACCCTATTATTAAAATTTAAAATTAGAATACTAAAATAGTAAATAATTATTTATTGAAACTTAAATAATTTGGCGGTATTTTAGTTCATTTAGAGGAATCTGTTTAATAATTGATAATCCACGAATAAATTTACTTAATTTAAAATTTTGTATATCGTTGTTAAAGAAATATTTTTTAATAAAATTAATATTTAATAATTATAATATAAATTTAAATCAGATCAAGATGCAGATTATAATTAAGAATATAATGGATTACAATAATTTTATTTAAATGAATATTAATTTGTAAAAATTAATTGAAAGTGGATTTAAATGTAATTTTATTTAATTTATTAAAATGATTATAAATTAAAATATGTACATATTGCCCGTCGCTTTCATATAAAAATAAATTGGAATAAGTCGTAACAAAGTAGAGGTACTGGAAAGTGTTTCTAGAAAGAACAAATTAGAGCTTGAATTTAAAGTATTTCATTTACATTGAAAAGATATTAATAATTAATTAATTTGAGGGGGAAAATTAGTTGATTATATTATAATAAAAAAATTTTTAAATAAAATATTTTAATTGGGGGAGTTAAAGTATATTTATTGAAAAAATTAAATAATTTATAGTAAATTAGTATTGTAAAAGAATTTTGAAATAAAAAAAAATTAATAGTAAGTAATTTTAATTTAATGTATCTTGTGTATCAGAGTTTATTAAAAAATATTTTTAGATAAAAAATTCTCGAATTTAAAAGAGATAATTAATTAATAAAGTTATTGTGGCATAAATATTTAAAATAATTAATTTGAAATGAAATGTTAATCGTTTTTAAATATATCTAGTTTTTTTAGAAAAAAATTAAATTTTTTATTATTTTATAAAAAAATTAATTAATTAATTTTTTTATAAAATAATATTATATTTTAAGGGATAAGCTTTAATTTAAATTTATATAAATAAAATAAAATAAAAATTAATTGAAATTTATATAATTTATATTGTTAAAAAATTTTAATTTATTATAAATAATTTCATTTAAAATAAGATTTAATAAAATTTTATATTTTTATAAAGAAAAATTTTTAAATAAGAAAAAAATTAATATAATGATAAAATTAGTATATAAAATATATATTATATTAAAATATTATAAAAAAAAAAATTAATTAAAAGGAATTCGGCAAAAATTTATATTCACTTGTTTATCAAAAACATGTCTTTTTGAAAATAATATAAAGTCTAATCTGCCCACTGATTTATAATTAAAGGGCTGCAGTAATTTGACTGTACAAAGGTAGCATAATCATTAGTCATTTAATTGATGACTTGTATGAAAGATTGGATGAAATATAAACTGTCTCTTAATTATATTTAGAATTTAATTTTTTAATTAAAAAGTTAAAATAATTTAAAAAGACGAGAAGACCCTATAGAGTTTTATAAATTAATTAATTAAAATTATTTTTAAATAAAAAATTGAGATTATTTTATTTATTTTGTTGGGGTGACAGAAAAATATAATAAACTTTTTTTAAATAAAAACATTTATAAGTGAATAAATGATCCATTATTATTGATTATAAGATAAAATTACCTTAGGGATAACAGCGTAATTTTTTTTTTTAGTTCATATAAAAAAAAGAGTTTGCGACCTCGATGTTGGATTAAGATAAAATTTAAATGCAGAAGTTTAAAATTTTTGATCTGTTCGATCATTAAAATCTTACATGATCTGAGTTCAAACCGGTGTAAGCCAGGTTGGTTTCTATCTTTTAATATATAAAATATTTTAGTACGAAAGGATTAAATATTTAAATTAAATTTATATTTTTGAATTTTATTAATTTTAATTTATAATATATTATTAAAATTTTATTAATTAATTTATATATATATATATATATAATATTAACTATTTTGGCAGAAAAAATGTAATGATTTTAGAATTCATTAATATATAATTAAATTATATAGATAGTATATGTTTATATTTGATATTTATATAATTATAATTGGATTATTGATTTTAATTATTGGAGTATTAGTAGGTGTTGCTTATTTAACTTTATTAGAGCGGAAAGTTTTAGGTTATATTCAAATTCGTAAAGGTCCTAATAAAGTAGGATTTATTGGAATTTTACAGCCTTTTTCAGATGCTATTAAATTATTTACTAAAGAACAAACATATCCTAATTTTTCTAATTATATTAGTTATTATTTCTCTCCTGTAATTAGATTTATTTTATCTTTAATAATTTGATTATTAATTCCTTATTATTTTAATTTAATTAGATTTAACTTAGGAGTTTTATTTTTTTTATGTAGTACAAGATTGGGAGTTTATACAGTAATAGTAGCTGGTTGATCTTCAAATTCTAATTATTCTTTATTAGGTGGTTTACGAGCTGTAGCTCAAACTATTTCTTATGAAGTTAGATTGGCTTTAATTTTAATATCTAGAATTATTATAATTATAGATTTTAATTTAATAAAATTTTTTTATTATCAAAATTTTATTTGATTTTTTTTTTTAATATTTCCTTTAAGATTATGTTGAATAAGATCAAGATTAGCTGAAACAAATCGTACTCCCTTTGATTTTGCAGAGGGGGAAAGAGAATTAGTTTCTGGGTTTAATATTGAGTATAGAAGAGGTGGATTTGCTTTAATTTTTTTAGCTGAATATTCTAGAATTTTATTTATAAGTATATTATTTGTTTTAATTTATATAGGTGGTTTTAATTTAAGAATTTTATTTTATTTAAAATTAAGATTTATATCTTTTTTATTTATTTGGGTTCGTGGAACTTTACCTCGTTATCGTTATGATAAATTGATATATTTAGCTTGAAAAAGATATTTACCAATTTCTTTAAATTTTTTATTATTTTTTTTAGGGTTTAAAATTTTATTAATATAATTTAATTTTTTTTTAGTATAAATTAATAGAAATAGTAATTCTTTCTTAAGTTTTCAAAACAAATGCTTATAACAAGCTCATTAATTAATTAAATAATAGTTTATCTCAATATTTATTAATAAATGGATTTATAATGAAATAAGAAAAATAAAGAATTGTTAGTAATTGTCCTGTAATAATATAAGGATTTTCTACTGGACGAGCTCCAATTCAGGTTAATAGAATAACGATTGATACTATTGATCAAAATAAAATTTGATTAATAGGATAAAATTGAATTCCTTGAATTTTTTTATTAAAAGTAAAAGGGAGAATAATTAAAATTAAAATAGATATAATTAAAGCAATTACTCCTCCTAATTTATTTGGAATTGATCGTAAAATTGCATATGCAAATAAAAAATATCATTCTGGTTGAATATGAACAGGGGTTACTAAAGGATTAGCAGGAATAAAATTATCAGGATCTCCTAATAAATAAGGATTTGTTAAAGTTAGAATAGTTAAAAAAAATAATAAAATAATAGCTCCAATTAAATCTTTAAAAGTAAAAAATGGATGAAATGGAATTTTATCTAGGTTACTGTTTAATCCTAATGGATTATTAGATCCTGTTTGATGTAAAAATAATAAATGAATTATTGTTATTATTAAAATAATAAATGGTAATAAAAAATGGAAAGTATAAAATCGAGTTAAAGTTGCATTATCTACTGCAAATCCCCCTCAAATTCAATTTACAATTTTTACTCCTAAAGAGGGAATAGCAGATAAGAGATTAGTAATTACTGTTGCTCCTCAAAATGATATTTGTCCTCAAGGTAATACATATCCTATAAATGCTGTTGCTATCAATAAAAATAAAATAATTACTCCAATTATTCAGGTATATTTTAAGTTAAATGATTCATAATAAATACCTCGTCCAATATGTAAATAAATACAAATAAAAAAAAAAGAAGCTCCATTAGCATGAAGGGTACGAATTAGTCAACCATAGTTTACATTTCGACAAATATAATTTACTCTATAAAATGCTATTTCAATATTTGCTGTATAATATATAGTTAAAAATAGTCCTGTTAGGATTTGGATGATTAAACATAAAGCTAATAATGATCCAAAATTTCATCATGTTGAAATATTAGATGGAGAAGGTAAATCAATTAATGATCCATTAATGATTTTTAAAATGGGGTGAGTTTTTCGAATATTAATATATTTATTTATCATTAATTTTAAATAGATGATCGTAAAGGACCATAGAAAATATTAGTAATTTTTACAACTGCAATTAAAGTAATAAATAAATAAATTATTAATATTATTATAATTAAAAATGTTTGGTTATTATATAATTTTCTTAAATTAATTTTATTTTCATTATTAAAAAAAAAAATTAATTGGGAAAAATTATCTATATCTGAATTTAAAGATAAATTTATTCATGAGATGTTATTAAAAAATATAAATTGAATAAATATTATTAAAATAAATAAAATAAAAAATATTTTTTTAAAGTTAATTATAGTTTTAAATATTTCATTTGAAGCAATTCTTGATACGTAGATAAATAAAACTAATAAACCTCCTAAAAAAGTAAGAAATAAAATATAAGAAAATCAGTAAGTTTTAATTAATATTCCTGATAATAAGCAAGTTAATAAAGTTTGAGTTAAAATTATTAATCCTATAGATAAAGGATTATTTATAAATAATATTAATAATGATATTATAATTAATAAAATGGAAAAAGTTAGTTTTATGATTTCAAATCAAAGAATAGTTTAATAAAAATAATAATTTTGGAGATTATTGATAAAGATATTCTTTTTCTTTGAAGTTTTTAAAGTAATTAACTTAACTTTGATTTACAAGACCAATATTTTTTATTTAAACTATAAAAACAAATGATAATTTTAAATATATGAGTTATTTTTATTTTAATATTTATTGTAGGTAATTTAATTTTTATTTCTAAACATAAACATTTATTAATTGTTTTACTTAGTTTAGAATTTATTGTTTTAAGAATTTTTTTTTTTATAATAATTTATTTAAGATTTATTAATTATGATATATATATATTAATAGTATTTTTAGTATTTTCAGTTTGTGAGGGGGCTTTAGGATTATCTATTTTAGTTTCTATAATTCGAACTCATGGTAATGATTATTTTCAAAGATTTAATTTATTATAAATTTATTTATTATAAATTTATTTATATATATATATATATATATATATATATTATTTAAACTATAAAAACAAATGATAAAATTTTTAATTATAATAATTTTTATAATTCCTTTATGTTTTATAAAAAATATATTTTGAATGGTTCAAATAATATTATTTTTATTAATATTTTTATTTATAAATTTAGGCTTAAGATTAAATTTATTTTGTAATTTAGGTTATAGAATATCTTGTGATATTTTATCTTATGGATTAATTATGTTAAGAATTTGAATTTCTATTTTAATAATTATAGCAAGTGAGAATTTAAATAAAATGAATTTTTTTAAGAATTTTTTTTTATTTAATGTTATTTTTTTATTAATTATATTATATATAACTTTTAGAATTAATAATATATTTATATTTTATTTTTTTTTTGAGGGTAGTTTAATTCCTACTTTATTATTAATTATTGGATGAGGGTATCAACCTGAACGAATTCAGGCTGGTATATATTTATTATTTTATACTTTATTTGTTTCATTACCTTTATTAATAGGTATTTTTTATGTTTTTAATGAAACATATTGTATAATTATTTATTTTTTAAAATTTTTTAATTTTAATATTAATATATTATATTTTTGTATAATTTTAGCTTTTTTAGTCAAAATACCTATATATTTTGTTCATTTATGATTGCCTAAAGCTCATGTTGAAGCTCCAGTTTCTGGTTCTATAATTTTAGCAGGGATTATATTAAAATTAGGAGGTTATGGTTTATTACGTTTATTAGTTTTTTTACAAGAAATTAATTTAAAATTTAATTATATTAGTATTATTATTAGATTAATTGGGGGATTTTATATTAGATTAAAATGTTTTTGTCAAGTTGATATTAAGTCATTAATTGCTTATTCTTCTGTAGCTCATATAAGTATTGTAATTAGTGGAATTATAGTAATGAATTATTGAGGGTTTATTGGTTCTTATATTTTAATAATTGGACATGGATTATGTTCATCAGGGATATTTTGTTTAGCTAATATTAGTTATGAACGTTTACATAGACGAAGATTATATATTAATAAAGGAATAATAAATTTTATACCTTCAATGAGTTTATGATGATTTTTATTAATATCTTCAAATATAGCAGCTCCTCCTAGATTAAATCTTATAGGTGAAATTAGTTTAATTAATAGTTTAATAAGATGATCTTGAATTTCTATATTAATATTGATATTAATTTCTTTTTTTAGAGCTGGGTATAGATTATATTTATATTCATTTATTCAACATGGAAAATATTATTCAGGTATTTATAGATATTATTCAGGTGTTTCTCGAGAATATTTAATATTAATTTTACATTGATTACCTTTAAATATTTTGGTTTTAAAAATTGATTATAGAATAATTTGATTTTATTTAAATAATTTAAAAAAAATATTGATTTGTGGTTTCAAAAATATGATAAATTCATTTTAAATTATTAATATTATAAAATATTCAATTTGTTTTGTTAGTTTTATTTTTTTATTTTTAATAAGAATATTAAATTTTTTATTAATAATTTATTTTATTATAAATAATATAATTATTTTATTAGAGTGAGAAATTATTTCTTTTAATTCAATAAGAATTATTATATCTATTTTATTGGATTGAATATCATTATTATTTATAATATTTGTTTTTTTAATTTCTTCTGTAGTTATTTATTATAGAAAAAGATATATAAAATCTGAATTAAATTTAATTCGGTTTATTATTTTAGTATTATTATTTGTTTTTTCAATAATATTATTAATTATTAGACCAAATATTATTAGAATTTTATTAGGTTGAGATGGATTAGGATTAGTTTCTTATTGTCTAGTGATTTATTATCAAAATTTAAAATCTTATAATGCTGGGATATTAACAGCTTTAAGAAATCGAATTGGGGATGTTCTTATTTTAATATCAATTTCTTGAATAATAAATTATGGAAGATGAAATTATATTTTTTATTTAGAATTTATAAATAATGATTGAGAAATAATTTTTATTAGAAGTTTAATTATTTTAGCAGCTATAACAAAAAGTGCTCAAATTCCTTTTAGATCTTGATTACCAGCTGCTATAGCAGCTCCTACTCCAGTTTCGGCATTAGTTCATTCTTCTACTTTGGTAACGGCAGGAGTTTATTTATTAATTCGATTTAATTTATTATTAATTGATATATTTTTTTTAAAGTTATTATTATTATTATCAGGATTAACTATATTTATAGCTGGAATTTCTGCAAATTATGAATTTGATTTAAAAAAAATTATTGCTTTATCTACTTTAAGACAATTAGGTTTAATAATAAGAATTTTAAGAATAGGATTACCTGAATTAGCTTTTTTTCATTTATTAACACATGCTATATTTAAAGCTTTATTATTTATATGTGCTGGAGTTATTATTCATATAATAAATGATACACAAGATATTCGTTTTATAGGAGGTATTAGTTTGTATATTCCTTTAACTTCTTTATGTATAAATATTTCTAATATAGCTTTATGTGGAATTCCTTTTTTAGCTGGATTTTATTCTAAGGATTTAATTTTAGAGTTAGTAAGATTTAGAAATTTAAATTTAAGAATTTTTTTTTTATATTATTTTTCTACAGGATTAACTATATTTTATACTTTTCGTTTAATAATGTATTTAATAGTAAATGATTATAATTTAATAAGAATCTATAATTTATATGATGAAGATTATATTATATTAAAAAGAATATTTGTTTTATTATTTATAAGAATTATTAGAGGAAGATTTTTAAGATGAATAATTTTTTCTTATCCTTATATAATTTATTTACCTTTTAATTTAAAAATAATAGTGATTTATGTTAGATTAATTGGAGGGTTTATAGGTTATTTAATTAGAAATATAAATATTTATTCTATTAATAAGTTTATTATAACTTATAATTTAAGAATTTTTTTTTGTATAATGTGATTTATACCAAATTTATCTACTTATGGTTTAAGATATTATTTTTTAAATTTTAGTCAAAATTTATTAAAAAATATTGATTTAGGATGAAGAGAATTATATAGAGGATTTGGTATAATTAAAATTTTAAAAAAATATTCTGTTTTTTATAATATTTATCAAATAAATAATTTTAAAATTTATTTATTTAGATTTATTATTTGAACAATAATAATTTTATTTTTATTATTATTTAACAATTAATAATCAATTTAAATAGCTTATAAATTAGAGTATAATATTGAAGATATTAGGGAGATATATTTTTATCTTTAAATATATTTATAAAAAAAAATTTTTTATTATTACAATGAAAATGTAAAGTTTTAATTTAAACTATATAAATAGAAATATTAATGGAATTTAACCACTAAAAATTAAGTTAGCAGCTTAGTTTTAATCTTTATATTTCTAGATTTAATTGGAATAAATAATTCAATTTTATCATTAACAGTGATATACCTCTATTTTGGTTTCAATTAATAAATAAGGAGTTAATTAACTCTTTCTTTTAAGTCGAAATTAAATGCAATATTGCTTCTTATTTAAGATAAATTATAAATTAATAATATTTTTTGAATGCAAATCAAATGTTTTATTTAAACTATAATCCTAGTTAGTTCAATTTAATATATTTTGATTTCATTCATGATATAATCCAATTAATAAAATTAAAATAAAAAAAAAACTAATTTTTGCTCATAAAATAAAGTTTACTAATTTAAATAAAGGAATAATAGGGAAAATAAGTGCAATTTCAACATCAAAAATTAAAAAAATTACAGTAATTAAAAAAAAATGTAAGGAAAAAGGAATTCGAGCTGATGATTTTGGATCAAATCCACATTCAAATGGGGAACATTTTTCTCGGTCTGAGAAGGTTTTTTTTGATAAAATAATAGATAAAAATATTATAATATTAGAAATTAATATAATAATAATAAAAATATTTGTTATTAAAATAATTATTTATATTAAAATTATTAAACTTTTTGATTGGAAGTCAAATATACTAAATATATTATATAAATAATTAATTTCCTCATCAATAAATTGAAATGTATAGGAATAATCATACTACATCTACGAAATGTCAATATCAAGCTGCTGCTTCAAATCCAAAATGATGATTATTAGAAAAATGATTATTTAGATGACGAATTAAGCAAATTAATAAAAATAATGTACCAATAATTACATGTAATCCATGGAATCCTGTTGCTATAAAAAATGTTGAACCATAAATTCTATCAGCAATAGTAAAAGGTGCTTCTAAATATTCATAAGCTTGAAGAATTGTAAAATAAATACCTAAAATAATAGTAATAAAAAGACCTTGAGTTATTTGAGAATTATTATTTTCTAAAATAGAATGATGAGCTCAAGTAACAGATACTCCTGATCTAATTAAAATAATTGTATTTAATAGTGGAATTTGGAATGGGTTAAAGGGAATAATTCCAGTTGGAGGTCAAATAGCTCCAATTTCAATATTAGGGGCTAATCTTCTATGAAAAAATGCCCAAAAAAATGATACAAAAAAAAAAATTTCAGATACAATAAATAAAATTATTCCTCATCGAAGACCTTTAGTCACTAAAATTGTATGTTTACCTTGTAAAGTTCCTTCTCGACAAATATCCCGTCATCATTGATATATAGTTAAAATAATAATTAAATAACCTAAAATTAATAAATTTATACTAAAATTATGGAATCATTTTACTATTCCTGTTACAAGGATTATAACTCCAATAGCTCCTGTTAAAGGTCATGGACTATAATCTACTAGGTGAAATGGATGATTAGAATTTATTTTCATTAATTTACTTCTCTAGAATATAAAGTTCTTAAAATTGCAATTACATAAGATTGAATAATTGCAACTGCTGATTCTAAAATTAATAATAAAATTTGAATAATAATTAATATAATAATTAAATAATAAGGTATTTTTGTTCCTGTTCTTCTTAATAAAGTTATTAATAAATGTCCTGCAATTATATTTGCAGTTAATCGTACAGCTAAAGTTCCTGGACGAATAATATTTCTAATTGTTTCAATTAAAACTATAAATGGCATTAAAATAGATGGAGTTCCTTGAGGAATTATATGAATAAATATATGTTGAGAATTATTAATTCATCCATAAATTATAAATCTTAATCATAATGGTAATGAGATAGATAAAGATAATGTTAAATGACTTGTTCTAGTAAAAATATAAGGAAATAAACCTAAAAAATTATTAAATAAAATAAATGAAAATATAGAAATAAAAATAAAAGTAGATCCTTGAAAATAATTATTTTTTAGTAAAGTTTTAAATTCATTATGAAGTTTTAATAAAATAAAATTTCATAAATAAAAATGTCGATTTGGAATTAATCAAAATGAATAAGGAATAAATATAATTCCTAAAATTGTTCTAATTCAATTAAAAGAAATATTAAATAAATTAGTTGAAGGATCAAAAATTGAAAATAAATTACTTATCATTTTCAGTTAAATCTTTTTATTTTAATAGATAAATTATTATTTTTATTTAAATTTTTTTTGTTAAAAATATAATAATTTATAATATTAAAAATTAAATAAATAAATAAAAAAAAAAAAAAAGAAATTAGTCAATTAATTGGTATTATTTGTGGAATAAAAGAATATTACATTAAAGTAATAATTTAAATTTGACATTTTTATGTTATAATTTAACTAATTCTTTAAGTTAATAAATTTCATTAGAAGTAAATGCTAATTTACTATAAAATGGTTTAAGAGACCATTACTTGCTTTCAGTCATCTAATGAAGAATAATTATTAATTCAATTAATAAAATTTTTAATTGAAATTCTTTCAATTACAATAGGTATAAAACTATGATTCGCTCCACAGATTTCTGAGCATTGTCCATAAAAAATTCCAGGTCGATTAATAAATAAATTAGTTTGATTAAGACGACCTGGATTAGCATCAACTTTTACTCCTAAAGAGGGAATAGTTCAAGAATGAATTACATCTGTAGCTGTAACTATAATTCGAATTTGATTATTTATTGGTAAAATAATACGATTATCAACATCTAATAAACGAAAATTTCTAGAATTTAATTCATTAGATGGAATTATATAGGAGTCAAATTCAATATTATGAAAATCTGAATATTCATAACTTCAATATCATTGATGTCCAATAGATTTTAATGTGATTAAAGGGTTATTTAATTCATCTAATAAATATAATAAACGTAAGGAAGGTAAAGCAATAAAAATTAAAGTAATTGCTGGTAAAATAGTTCAAATTAATTCAATTATTTGTCCTTCTAATAAAAATCGATTAATATATTTATTAAATAAAAGTCTTGATATTAAGTAACCTACTAAAATTGTAATTATAATAAGAATAATTAATGTATGATCATGAAAAAAAATAATTTGTTCTATTAAAGGAGATGCTCTATTTTGTAAATTAAGATTAGATCATGTTGCAATTTCTAAAAAAAGGATAATCCTTTATAAATGGGGTTTAAATCCATTACATATAATCTGCCATATTAGAAGAAATTTCTTAAAATAGGAAGTTCATTATATGAATGTTCAGCAGGAGGAAGGTTTTGATATCATTCAATAGAGGATGATAAATTTAAAGTAAATAAAGCAATTCGTTGATTAATTAAAGATTCTCAAATAATAATTAATATAAATATAATAGCTAAAAGTGAAATATAAGAACCTAAAGACGAAATAATATTTCAAGAAATATAAGAATCAGGATAATCAGAATATCGTCGAGGTATTCCTGCTAATCCTAAAAAATGTTGAGGGAAAAAAGTTATATTTACTCCAATAAATATAATAAAAAATTGAATTTTTAATAAATAAGGGTTTAAAGATAGTCCTGTAAATAAAGGATATCAATGAATAAATCCTCCTAAAATAGCAAATACGGCTCCTATAGATAAAACATAATGAAAATGAGCTACTACATAATAAGTATCATGAAGAGTAATATCAATTGATGAGTTAGATAAAATTACTCCGGTTAATCCTCCTACAGTAAATAAAAATACAAATCCTAATCTTCATAAAATAGATGGGGAATAATTAATTTGAGTACCATGAAATGTAGCTAATCAACTAAAAATTTTAATTCCAGTTGGTACAGCAATAATTATTGTTGCTGATGTAAAATAAGCTCGAGTGTCAATATCTATTCCTACAGTAAATATATGATGAGCTCATACAATAAATCCTAATAATCCAATAGCTAATATTGCATAAATTATTCCTAAACAACCGAATGTTTCTTTTTTTCCTCTTTCTTGAGAAATAATATGAGAAATTATTCCAAATCCTGGTAAAATTAAAATATAAACTTCAGGATGACCAAAAAATCAAAATAAATGTTGGTAAAGGATTGGATCTCCTCCTCCAGCAGGATCAAAAAAAGATGTATTTAAATTTCGGTCTGTTAAAAGTATGGTAATAGCTCCAGCTAAAACAGGTAAAGATAATAATAGTAAAAATGCAGTAATTCCTACTGCTCAAATAAATAAAGGTATTTGATCAAAAGATATATTATTTAATCGTATATTAATAATTGTAGTAATGAAATTAATAGCTCCAAGAATAGAAGAAATACCCGCTAAATGAAGTGAAAAAATAGCTAAGTCTACTGATCTTCCTCCATGAGCAATATTAGATGAAAGTGGGGGGTACACTGTTCATCCTGTTCCTGCTCCATTTTCTACAATTCTACTTGAAATTAGTAAAGTTAAAGAGGGGGGAAGGAGTCAAAAACTTATATTATTTATTCGTGGGAAAGCTATATCAGGAGCTCCTAATATAAGTGGGATAAGTCAATTTCCAAATCCTCCAATTATGATGGGTATAACTATAAAAAAAATTATAATAAAGGCATGAGCTGTAACAATAGTATTATAAATTTGATCATCTCCAATTAAAGATCCAGGATTTCCTAATTCAGCTCGAATTAATAATCTTAATGAAGTTCCTACTATTCCTGCTCAGATTCCAAAAATAAAATATAATGTACCAATATCTTTATGATTTGTTGAATAAAGTCATTTTCGCTAAATAAAAAAAAATAAAATGGCTGAGTTTAAGCGATAAATTGTAAATTTATTTACGAGATAGTTCTCTTTTATTATTTAGCTTTATATTCATAAATGATATAAAATTGCAAATTTTAAGGAATAGAAGTTTCTATTAAGGCTTAAAGAATATTTCTTTATAAATAATTTTGAAGATTATTAGTTTAATTTAACTTAAAACCTTAATAAAAAAAAAAAGTTCTAAAAATTATTCCAAAAAAAGAAATAAAAGAAAATAAATTAATAATTAAAAAATAATTATTTTTAATAAAAATTTTAAATCATTTTATTTTTAAATAATTAAATATAAAAGCTGAGTATCTAATACGAATATAGAAAAATAATATAATTAATCTTATTATAATAAAAATAAAAGTTATTAAATATATATTATTGTTAATTAAAAAATTAATAATAATTCATTTAGGAAAAAATCCAATAAAGGGGGGGAGTCCTCCTAAAGAAAGAAAATTAATAAGTAAATTAATTTTAATAAAAAAATTTATGTTATTAATAAATAATTGATTAATAAAATATATATTTAAAATATAAAATAAAAAACATATAATTCTAATTATAAATGAGTATATAAAAATAAAAAAAAATCATAAAGTTTCTCTAATCATAATAGATGATAATATTCATCCTAAATTATTAATAGAGGAAAAAGCTATTAATTTTCGTAAAGAAGTTTGATTTAATCCTCCAATAGCTCCAATTACAATATTTATAATAATAATAATAATAATAAAATTATTATTTAAATAATAAGATAAAATAATTATGGGGGTAATTTTTTGTCAAGTTATTAAAATAAAATTATTTAATCATGATAAACCTTCTACAATATTAGGGAATCAAAAGTGGAAGGGGGTTCTTCCTATTTTTATAAGTATAGAGGAATTTATTATAATAGAAATAAAATTATTTATTTCAAAATTTTTTATTAAAATTAATTTTATTAAAATTGTAAATAAAAAATTAATAGAAGCAATAGATTGAGTAAGAAAATATTTTAATGAAGCTTCATTAGATAGTAAATTATTAGAATTTGAAATTAAAGGGATAAATCTTAAAAGATTAATTTCTAATCCAATTCAACAACCAAATCATGAATTAGAAGAAATAGAAATTAAAGTTCTAAAAAATAAAATAAAATAAAAAAATATCTTATTTGAATTAAATAAAAAAAAAATCTAAAATAAGAAAGTAATATTTCTTTAAAGAATTAAAAATTCAAATTTTATATATTTTAGTGTAAGATGCACAATAGTTTTTGATACTATTAGATATAGTTTAATTCTATAAAATATAATAAAGGTAAATAATTTACTTAATTTATTCTATCAGAATAATCCTTTAATCAGGCACTTTATTTTTAAAAAAAAGGTATTTCCTTTATAGTTGGGGTATGAACCCAAAAGCTTAATTTTAGCTTATCTTTAA